GCATCTAAGGCTGCATCAATCGAGGATACACGACAGAAGGAATTGCTCTATCTCTAAACTTCACCTTCACCAAGCGTAGGTTTATTTCACTAATTTGTTTTTTTCTATTCCTAACTACGTTCTTTTTATCTTTTTATCGTAAAATTGAGGGGTAAAAAAAACAATAAAAAATCAAATCGCACCATCTCTGTAATAGGTAAATGCCTTTTTTTCTCCTGAAGTTGTCGGAATTATTCGTAATAAAATATTGGCTACAATTGAAGAGGTCTTATCAATAAAATTTCCATTTATTCGAGATCTAGGCATAATTAGCAATTTATTCTATAATTCTTCTCATCCCTTTTTGAGGAAAATGATCCCACAAAAAAAGGAATTGTACAGTACAAAATAACATAAAAAAAGACTTATTGGAAAAATGAGGTGTCTCTCTTTTGGACAAAGATGAAATGGAATAGTTGAATCAAATTAGATTTCATTCCAATTTCGTAGTATACCAATGACTATTACTATTTCATCTAAGTTGAATAACCAAGTTTTCTATGAATTTTTAGAACTCGTTCAAATAATGTAACCCATCCTTTTTGTTTGCATAACGTGTATGTGCCACACCATACAATTGAAATAGTTGAAATAAAAAGATTCATCGGACGATTCATGAATTCCATGGGTTAGCTGATAAAAGAAGTTGTTGTTTATAAATATATAAATATGAAATTATATGAAATTGAAAAAGAAATTTTTTCTTATGGAACCATCGCATTGGGCGGTCATACATGTACTACAATTAAGATAATTAAGATGAAGGACTCACTATTCATTCGGGTTTTGGTCAATAATAACATTCTGTAGGAGAGATGGCCGAGTGGTTCAAGGCGTAGCATTGGAACTGCTATGTAGACTTTTGTTTACCGAGGGTTCGAATCCCTCTCTCTCCGTTTCTTTTCATTCATCAACGTTACCTACTACAATGTATAATAATTGATATTGATATCATTATTCTAACGCCTTATTTCATAAACATTATCTATCCCTAATTAATACCTGCGAAAATACAAATAGAAATATCGTCTTGATATTAAAAAGAAGAAAAAAATCAAAAGAATCCTATTACCGATCCTTTGAATGAGACAGGACACGAGGTACTCTATTTACTTTAGCGAAAGGAGTCAAAATTGGTATTAACCTTGCTTTTTTATTTTTGTTAGAATCAAGTCTGACGGGAATAATATTCTACAACCAACAACTCATTTATTTTCAGACCGATCCATTTACTATCTATTATTTGATTGACAAATCCTTTAGATTGTAAGGAGTCAATAGTCAAATGGTTTGGCAATTCCCCGCGGGGGGATGAAACAAGAGAATTTTGAATCAGAGTTTTCGATCTTTCTTTATCCTTCGTAGTAATAATATCTCGGGGTTTGCAACGATAACTTGGTATATCCACTATACAACCATTAACTAAAATGTGTCTATGGTTAACTAATTGTCTGGCTCCTGGAATGGTCGAAGCCATACCTAATCGAAAAAGGATGTTATCCAAACGCATCTCGAGTAGTTGTAGTAAAACCTGGCCTGTTGACCCTTTGGCTTTTCCAGCAATATGCACATATTTAAGTAATTGTCGTTCTGTCAGACCATAATGAAAACGCAATTTCTGTTTCTCTTCTAAACGAATACGATATTGTGATCTTTTTCCAGAGCGCAATTGGGTTTGAAGATCACTTCTGGATCTGGGTCTTTTACTAGTTAGTCCTGGTAAAACCCCCAGACGACGTATTTTTTTGAAACGAGGTCCTCGGTAACGAGACATAGAAAGGCTCCTTTTTGATTCACTTTTATTTGACAAAAAAATATAAAATCAGACTGAACTAAAAGATCAGCAAAGCAAAACTCAATTTACTAAAGTCTTACAAAAAAGAATAAAATAAATTTGATCAATTCAATTTTATCAATATTCGGATTTTTTGTATATATAGGAAATTCAAGCGAAGGTTACGTTTTCCAATTTCTTCTGTAGAGATCTAATTGTTCTAGTCAACTTTTTTCTTTATAGCTATAGCTCCTAGTTATCATGACATAATAGATCGGTGATCCGACATTTAGAGAAAGCGAGAGTAGAGATTTTGAATCATGTAAATAAAAAAAAATAGATAAAAAAAAGAGCCGGCTATCGGAATCGAACCGATGACCATCGCATTACAAATGCGATGCTCTAACCTCTGAGCTAAGCGGGCGGATATAAGAGCAATAGTGTATAGGAATATAGGAACCTGTCGGATCTTAGCTATTTTCTAGTGATTCTTATTCTTTTTTTCTTTTATTTATTGATTATTTCAATTTCTTCTATTTCTTAAATAGTAAAATTGAAATATTCAAATAATATTATCAAATAATATTATCAAATAATATTAAAATATTAAAATATTAAATAGTAGTTATATATCTATTTTTCTATTTTTTTTTCTATTTTTAATTAGATATTTTTCTTTTAGATTTTTTGAGATTTTAGATTCTATTTAGAAAATAGAAAAGAAAACTCTTTAGATCTAGATAAATTAGATATCTAAATAGAAATCTAAATTCAATTCCATATTCATATATATGAAATATGAAAAGAAAATATCAATGAAATTAGAATTCGAAATGAAAAAAGAAAAATAAGAATGAATATCGACCGTTCCACTATTCAAAACTACACTTTAAAAATGAAGGAGGAGGAAAGGCATATATATATATGTGGTATATATCTATCCATATTGAATTGCGGATAGATCAATGATAAAATCATTTTATATTTTTTATATTGAAATTGAAAAAAAAAAATAGGGTTTATAGATAAAATTTTATAGATAAAATGATATAATATAGAATAGAGGAAAAAAGAATAGAGGAAAAAAAGAAAAAAAAAAAAAATAACAGCATAAACTTTTTCAATATAGGAATCATTACCTAATGGATTCAATAGTGCCAAGATAAATGAAAGAGGTGGATGGAATTACAGCCAAATCCTTGTCTCAAAGGTTCAAAGGAAAGGAGGGGGATATGGCGAAATTGGTAGACGCTACGGACTTGATTGGATTGAGCCTTGGTATGGAAACCTGCTAAGTGGTAACTTCCAAATTCAGAGAAACCCTGGAACTAAAAAAGGGCAATCCTGAGCCAAATCTTTGTTTCGAGATAAAAAACGATGGAAAATGAGAATAAAAAGGGGATAGGTGCAGAGACTCAATGGAAGCTGTTCTAACGAATGAAATTGATTACGTTACCTTAGTAGCTAAAAGACTTTTATCGAAATGACATAAAGGATAAGTCTTATATACCTAAGACTGACGTATACATACTGACATAGCAAACGATTAATCACAAACCAAATCTTATATCGAATATCAAATTCTATTTTTTATCTCTATATATTTAGATATGAAATTTGAAATTTTTCTATGAAAATAGAAATCTTCTCTTTCTTTCTATTCATATTTTTCTATTCATATTCTAATATTAATAGATATTAATAGAAAATATTAATAGAATTAATATAAAGTAATTAATAGAAAGAATATTAAGTAAAAGAATATTCTAAGTAATAGAATAGTATGAGATAAGGATCTATAAAAAACCCTATATTTCTATTCTTTTTTCATTAGAATGATAGAGATCAAAAAGATATATGAAAAATGAAAAATTGAAGAGTTATTGTGAATCAATTCCAATTGAAGTTGAAAAAAGAATAGAATTCAACTATTCAATGATCAAATTTTTCATTCCATAATTTTTGATAGATCTTTTGAAATTGAATCGGACGAGAATAAAGAGAGAGTCCCATTTTACATGTCAATACCGACAACAATGAAATTTATAGTAAGAGGAAAATCCGTCGAATTTTTAAATCGTGAGGGTTCAAGTCCCTCTATCCCCAATAAAAAGCCCATTTTACTTCCTCACTCTTTATTTATCCTTTTTTCTTTATTTATCCTTTTTATTTATTCTTATCCTCTTTATTCATTTTTTTTCATCAGTGACTCATTTGAAACAAAATGAAATATCTTTCCCATTTTATTCACTCTGTTCTTTCACAAATGGATCCAAATAGAAATCCTCGTATCTTTTTCCAATCCAATATCATTTGAATACGATATGCGATGCGATATGAAGATATATATTCAAGGAATCTCCGTTATTGAATCATTCATAGTCTATATCTTTTTCCTTACATTTACATTTTGAAAATCCAAGAATTTCAGGGGCTAGAGCCAATTTGTTAATATTTTCTTTTTTAGTTTTTTTCATTAACATAGATAGAAGTACTCTGCTAGGATGATGCACGGGAAATGGTCGGGATAGCTCAGTTGGTAGAGCAGAGGACTGAAAATCCTCGTGTCACCAGTTCAAATCTGGTTCCTGACACGTAAATAATATATCGGATAGATATAGATTCGGATAGATATAGATTCGGATAGATATAGATATTTAGTAATACCTCATACAAATGAAATTCATTCATTAAGACGGATCAGAATAGATATTCTTTACTTTCTTTTTCCTTCTTTTTTCTCTCTTTTTTTTTTTATTTTAGTCCCTCCACAATACGAATGAAAATACAGTTACTTTTTTTTTGTATTTCCTCTAGAAGAAGAATACCAAGATGCTCATTGAATGATAGAAAACCCCTTTTTTACTTACTTTACTTATATGACACGACTCCGGATTTCGTTTCAATTTCAATCTATGAGCATCTTGAATTTCATAGAAATTGGACGTAATAGAGTCTTTACTTAAAAATCTTTACTTAAAGGTCAGCCTATCCAACTTTAAGACATGAAGATACATTTAAGGCGAGGATGATTCTTATAATAAATTACCAATATATCATAAGATTTCCGTTACTGAAAATAAGCACTTCTTCAAATCCAGAAAACTGACAGGTTTTGAGGATTACTCCTGAGAGCAAATACTTTTATGCATACCTCTTCTGGTTTATCTATACCATAACGTATTTTCATAAGGTGATACACACTAGCTAAAAACCCGTCTGGTATCATAGGCACACTGGGAGTGTAAATAATTTTGTAACCATATACATATGAAATGACAGCAATAGAATTCCAATCCTCGGGAATTCAAGATCTATGAATTAACTAATGCTTGACTATCCAATCAGATAAATGAACCTGCATCTTTTTCATCCCTCCCACATTTCTCTTTGTATGAATATTTAAAATTGACCAATGAAATTTTTAATGATTGACCGCTTTTTCTTATTTTGTACAAAGGAAACCTTCCTGATTCACAAATTTGTAGGAAGATTGGATTTGAAAAATATTTCAAATCCAAAAGGTATCTCTGAAGTAGATGGTTATTTATAGAGTAATCCTTAATCGTAATTTCCAGTATGAGTACTGCGTCGAAGGTCAAACTTGTGATTAGTAGTAAAACATCGATTTTCCTGTTGATCTAAAGTTCTATATCTTGGCACCAATCCATAATGATCAAAGTCGAATCGCAAGCCTATTGATGAATAGAATAAAGAAAATTCAATGAAAAAACAACTGGTACCCTAGATAAGCGACCATTGGGTTTCTACCTGATTCATAACTAGGAAACTCTTCTGGACCTTCCCTAAAATTCCAGAAATGACAAATGTCAAGAGTCAAGATAGGAATAACGCTTGATATAATATTATTAGGAATGCCCAGAAAATATCATATTCGTGAAACAGAAACATAAAACTATGAATGTGGAATAGGTTGAATTCTTTCATTTGAATTGGAATTTGAAAATCATATAGAACTTTTTAGATGAAACAAGAAAATATTTTTGATCCGCATAGTTGAGAGTTTGTTTGCTGTAGGACATACCTTGTTTCAAAATTTATCTAATGTCATCCCACTTCTATTTTTCTTTTTTTCTCCTTTCAATTCTCTTTCTATATCTGATGTGTAATATAGAATGCTCTTATACTTAGTTATTTTTCTTTTCTATTCTACTTATTCTTATATTCTTTCTATTATTTCTTTACTTAGAATATTTATTTTATCTTATTTATCTTATTTATTTTTATCTTATTTATCTTAATCTTAATTTTTATTTTTTTATCTTATATCTTCTAAATAGAAAATCAAAGTAAAGAATTCCTTATCTTATTATCTTCTAATATATCTTAGAAGAACTTTTCTATTAACTTAGAATAATTCTAGTAAAATACTAAATAAGAAATTCAAATTAAAAAGAAAAAGAAGAAAAAGATGATAAAGAACATATGTAATTTCTTCATGAAAGTGGATGAAGAGAGATGGGTATTTGATCCGAGATTTGACAAATACCAATTAGGTCCGTTGGAATGAATTATTGTGTTTCTTTTCTTGTTCCTACTACTACTCAAATTTCTATACAAAACAAAAATGGAATGTATTAGGGCTATACGGACTCGAACCGTAGACCTTCTCGGTAAAACAGAGAAAACTTATTATTATCGAAATGATTCGAACTGTTTCAAAGACCCAACATGCATTTTGTTGCATTGGGCTCTTTCATCAACTGATAGAAAGATCAGTTAGTCCACCATAGTTTTCTTTAGAGGAAGATAAGAAGATATTGAGATGGCTCCATGTGCTCTGATTCATTATTTGTATTCTGATCGAGGAGCAATACCAAAGTTTTTCAAAGAAGGGTGACCTTTATTTAGGTCTGCCTTCGGCCTAGATCAACCTAAATGAAATGCAGTCTCTATCGCTCCGCTGCAAGAGTAAAATATGAGACTTCATACACCTCAAAGCTCATAGGACGAAAAGAAGTTCTTTTGAGATCCTTATACTCATTATGCCTGGCATTGAATGGGCTGAGCATTTACCTTATAATAGCAAGTTCTATTTGATTTAGTACCGGAATTCGCACTTAAATCGGATCAAACCAAATTTGTCAGGCTATTTTTCTCTTGTTCTCTCGAATCTACAGAGTAAGACATCGACTTTTCAAAAAGATCAATTATGGTCATTGCATAATGAGCTCCTTTGAAAAACATTGGCGCACGTGTAAACGAGGTGCTCTACCTAACTGAGCTATAGCCCTTGTCATAACCATTTTAATATAGAGACAATTTATTGTCAAGAAGGGTATCCCATAATTTCACATGATAACTCTCTGATCTGTTTCTGTTTACTGGTAAAAGATTAATATTGCTTAGAAAACATATATTACTTATAATCCATCGAAGTGATGGAGACCTTTTTTGTGGTGATAAATGACCTACTTAACCCAGTGGTTAGAGTATTGCTTTCATACGGCGGGAGTCATTGGTTCAAATCCAATAGTAGGTAGAACTTATTAGATACCGTATTCCATGGTATCTAATAAGTTTTTCTACTCATCCTCTTTTTTTTGTTCTGTTCTATCATCAGATTAATCAAATTAGACTTCATTGTGGTCAATTTGTGGAATCAAGATGTAGTGTGTAGTATATAATAAAAAAAATCTTTTTATTTTGATTGAATATATTGACTACTAAGAGGAAATTACTTTGACAGCTTCTACTCGTGTCCTAGCTCGTCTGAGAGCTAGATTTGCCTCAATTGCTTGTCTCTTACCCTCAGCTTTACTCAAGTTAGCTTCAGCTATTTCAAGAGTTTGTTGAGCTTCTTGTGGATCAATGTCAGTACTAATTTCAGCACCATTTCCTAAAATGGTGATCTCATTATTACTTATTCTAGCAAAACCGCCCATAAGAGCTACCGTTAACCATCGATCTTTTAGCCGTATTCTCAAAAGACCTATATCTACAGCCGTGGCAATGGGGGCATGATTTGGTAATACCCCAATTTGTCCACTATTAGTAGATAAAATAATCTCTTTCACTTCAGAATCCCAAATCATTCGATTTGGAGTCAGTACACAAAGATTTAAGGTCATTTCTTCAATTTGCTCTCCTCTTCTAAGTTCATAGCTTTCGCGGTAGCTTCATCGATGTTACCCACCAAATAAAAGGCCTGCTCGGGAAGACCATCTAATTCTCCGGAAAGGATGAATTGAAACCCCCTAATTGTTTCTGCTAGACCAACATATTTCCCTGGAGAACCAGTAAAGACTTCTGCCACAAAGAAGGGTTGTGATAAGAAACGCTCAATTTTGCGTGCTCTTGCTACAGTTAAACGATCTTCTTCGGATAATTCGTCCAACCCAAGGATAGCTATAATGTCCTGAAGTTCTTTGTAACGTTGTGAAGTTTGCTTAACTCTTTGCGCAGTTTCATAATGTTCCTCGCCAACGATCCGAGGTTGTAACATAGTTGACGTTGAGTCCAAGGGATCTACTGCTGGATAAATACCTTTGGCAGCTAATCCTCTTGATAATACGGTAGTAGCATCTAAATGTGCAAATGTCGTGGCAGGAGCAGGGTCGGTCAAATCATCCGCAGGTACATAAACTGCTTGAATTGATGTTATGGATCCTTCCTTGGTAGAAGTAATTCTTTCTTGCAAAGAACCCATTTCCGTACTAAGGGTAGGTTGATAACCCACTGCAGAAGGCATTCTACCTAATAAGGCAGAGACTTCGGACCCTGCTTGAACGAAACGAAATATATTGTCAATGAATAGAAGTACGTCTTGCTCATTAACATCTCGGAAATATTCCGCCATGGTTAGGGCAGTCAAGCCAACTCTCATACGGGCTCCTGGCGGTTCATTCATTTGACCATAGACTAGAGCCACTTTGGATTCTGCAAGATTTTTTTCATTAATCACCCCGGATTCTTTCATTTCCATGTAGAGATCATTTCCTTCACGAGTACGTTCACCTACTCCGCCAAATACGGATACGCCTCCGTGAGCTTTGGCAATGTTGTTGATCAATTCCATGATGAGTACTGTTTTACCCACTCCAGCTCCCCCAAATAGTCCGATTTTTCCTCCACGACGATAGGGGGCTAAAAGATCCACAACTTTAATCCCTGTTTCAAAGATTGATAATTTTGTATCTAACTGTATGAAGGCGGGTGCAGATCTATGAATAGGAGATGTTGTGCGAGTATCAACAGGACCTAAATTATCAACGGGCTCCCCAAGGACGTTGAAAATTCGTCCGAGAGTAGCTCCCCCGACTGGAACACTTAGAGGAGCTCCCGTGTCAATCACTTTCATTCCTCTCATCAGACCATCTGTAGCACTCATAGCTACAGCTCTTACTCGATTATTTCCTAATAATTGTTGTACTTCACAAGTTACATTCATTTGATGACCGACAGTATCTCGACCTTGAATTATCAAAGCATTATAAATATTAGGCATTTTGCCCGGTGGAAAAATGACATCCAGTACTGGGCCAATAATTTGAGCGATACGCCCTTGGTTTTGTTCTTCAAGTGTAGAAACCACAGGATCAGAAGTAATGGGATTGTTTCTCATAATCATAAATCATAATAAATATGTCGAAATTCTTTTTTTTTTTTTTAAGAGTAATGAATCGAAAAGAAATATCCGATAGCAAGTTGATCAGTTAATTTCATAATGAATTTGATAAGAAATAAATGGGAGTTAGCATTCGATTGAGTTGGTACCACCTAATTGAATCCAATTCAATCCTTTACTCAGTGAATGAGTCAATTTTCAATTCTTTCTATTTATTTCTATAGTACTATATTGTACTATTGTATTTTTTTGTTGTGCACCTATTCTTCTTTATATATCATATCTGTTCCCTTTTCTAGATGAATTATGACTCTTTTCACATCTAGGATTTACATATACAACATATATTACTGTCAAGAGAGGGGACCGGGGTCCTATATTCTTTCTTTTTCTTTCTATATTATTTCTATATCTATATTAGATATTTCTATTTACTATGTTATTATCTTTAATCTTTAATATCTTTATTATCTTTTATCTTTACTTTAAAATTTTTATAATTGAAATTTATTAATTCTAATTTAGAATTCCATTTCTATTCAATTGAATCTTTATCTATTTGAATTTAATTCTATTGAAATTAGATTTATGAATTGAAA